ATGGCATTGGTTACTTTATTTAAGAGGCTTATGGCATTGGTTACTTATTTATTTAAGAAGCTTATGGTATTGGTTACTTTTTTATTTAAGAAGCTTATGGTATTGGTTACTTTTTTATTTAAGAAGCTTATGGCATTGGTTACTTTTTTATTCAATTTCCTTATGGCATTGGTTACTTATTTATTTAAGAAGCTTATGGCATTGGTTACTTTTTTATTTAAGAAGTTTATGGTATTGGTTACTTATTTATTCAATTGACTTATGGCATTGGTTACTTTATTATATTATAAGAAGCTTATGGCATTGGTAAGTTCAGTTTAATTATTATACGAATTATAGAATTCATTATAGAATTGAATTAATATGAGCAAGAGGATTTCTCTTGCTTTTGGCAGGCATCCCCTACTACTGGGGGGGCCTACTGGGCTATTAGCTCAGTGGTAGAGCGCGCCCCTGATAACTGCGTCGTTGTGCCTGGGCTGTGAAGGCTATCAGCCACATGGATAGTTCAATGTGCTCATCAACGCCTGACCCAAAGATGTGGATCATCCAAGGCACATTAGCATGGCGTACTCCTTCTGTTCGAACCAGGGTTGAAAACTGACTTTTTTTTACCAGGAGGATAGATGAGGTGATTAAGGTGAGATCGAATGTAGATCAAATTTTCTATTAATTCGTGGGATCTGGGCGGTCCTGGGCAGCCATGTATTTTGGCTACTTTTTCTCGAGAATCCATGCATATCTTATCAGTGTATGGAAGGCTATCTCTCGAGCACAGGCTGAAGTTCTTATTATTAAGCCTAAATGTTGAAAAAAACACCTAACAACACATCTTCACAGACCAAGAACTACGAGATCACCTTTTATTCTAGGGTGACGGAGGGATCATATCATTTGAATTCATGCTTTTTTCTTTGCGTAGGATGCGGGAAATATAGTCAGTATAGGTCCGGCCGGGATACTTTTTCTTTCTAAACCTAAAATAGTGGATAGTTAAATACTTGCTCGGTCTTCGACTCGTTCAATTACTTACTATGAACAATTTCCGGATCAGTAGATTAGGGAATCGTTATTCGTCTCCTAATAAACGATGAAAAAAGCAGGATCGAAAAAGGATCTTGGAGTGTCTGGGATTGGGTTAGGAGGATCTTATTAATACCTCCTTTTCTCTTCTCATCCAAATTTTGACTTCTTTATCTTGCCGTTGGTGAAGAAAAAGGAAGGATAGCAAGTACACTTGGAGAGCGCAGTACAGCGGAAAATTGTATGCTGTGTTCGGGAAGGATGAGTCGCTCCTGAATGAAGAGAGAACTTATTCTCATCGAATCATAGGTGCGATTATTTACTTCACGGGCGAGGTCTCTGGTTCAAGCCCAGGATAGCCCACCCATTATGCGCTATGTAGTAGGATTGTTGTCTGCTTCATTTGATATCTGCGGGGATATAGCTCAGTTGGTAGAGCTCCGCTCTTGCAATCGGGTCGTTGCGATTACGGGTTGGATGTCTGATTGTTTAGGCGGTAATGATAGTATTTTTACCTGAACCAGTGGCTCACTTTTTATCAGTAATGGGAGAAAGGACCGTAACATGCCACTAAAAAACTCTATTAAGACGAAGATAGACTGTCAAGAATGTAGAGAAGGTAGGGTGGGTAGTTGGTTAGATCTAGTATGGATCGTACATGGTCCATAGTTGGAGTTGGCGGCTCTCCTAGGGATCTTTCTTATAGGATCCTCGGGGAAGAGGATCAAGTTGGCCCTTGCGAACAACTTGATGTACTATCTCCCTTCAACCCTTTTTAGCCCAAAAAAACGGGGGCAGAAGGAAAAGTCATGCCATGGACCGACCCCATCATCTCCACCCCGTAGGAACTACGAGATCGCTCCAAGGATGCTTTCGTCATCCAGGGGTCACAGACCGACCACAAACCCTGATTTGAGAAGTGGAACGCATTAGCTGTCCCTTCTGATTGGGCAGAAAGGGTCGGAGAAGGGCAATCTTTTTAAGATAAGACCAAAGATGGAAAAAAGAAGAGCTTTTTGTTCCTGGTTCTTCCGGAGTTTGAATTCTTAAGAACTTCAAGAATTCCTAGGGTCAACAACTTATTGCTTTTGGGAGGAGTTGCTCTTTGGAGAGCACAGTACAATGAAAATTGTGAGCTGTGTTCGGGGGGAAGGCTATTGTCGATTGTTGACCTTCTATGGTAGACTTAATCAAGAGGGTTCAATAGACAGTGGTTGACCCTGTGGCGGATGCCAGCGGTTCGAGTCCGCTTATCTCCACCCCGTGATGATTCTGCGGAGCAGATCAGTCATAATCGGCAGTTTTATCTATGATTTATTTTATCGTTCATGGACGTTGATAAGATGCTTTCATGTCTTTAATATTAGTAGCTCCTTAAGACGGCCTTGAGCGGCAAGGTTCAAAAAACTAAGGGCGTACGGTGGATACCTAGGCACCCAGAGACGAAGAAGGGCGTGTTAATCGACGAAATGCTTCG